TAAGTTAGGTCGTTTGATTAGAAAATTCCTACTGTTTGTTTAGGAGATTTATTGAACAAGCCTTATAAATAAAGGCGAAGAAGAATCATCGAACTAATGGACTTACCGCTCGCTCCCAGCCAACAAGCAGTTAGCCTTTTTTTCCAAGGAATTCAAATGTGGATGACTGGACATCAGCAATAACAGGAGCCGAGCTTTCACAAAAACATACGAACCTACCATCTCATTTAAGGGGTACTAAAATCAACGTGTCAATCATCCCTACCCCGGATCTTTGGACTTAATGTCAGATTCTTTTCTGGGCCCGGGTGAAATATATGTCTTCAGCCGTATTTAAGTTATTGTTGCTGCTTGGGCACTTGGTTGAACCGGTACCTCAACAGCACTTGTCTTTGCCTCTCTCTGAGCAAGGTATGTAGGGTGCTCTATACCTTATTTATAAGATTTTCTGCTTCTCTCTAGACTTGCTTCCTCCCTGGATCATTAAGTCCTTAAGTAAGGAAGTAAATAGTCGTCCCGGTAGTGGGAAAAGTCCGATTGCCTAGTAGCCCCAGTACTATAGGGAAGGCCTATTCTTCGTATAGGCAAAGCCTCACTATCTTATCTCTGAAACCCTGAAAATGATTCCATTTTTGATTTGATAAGCATGTGATTCGCATCTTGGTCTTCCAGCCTCGATGAAAGCCCCCTGATTAGATAGGGGGGCAAAAGCACGACAAGCCTACCCATCATCAAAGCAAGCCCAAGTCTATGCAAGAAGGCCAAGGTCCTGTCCTCCGGATCTATCCAAATTCAAAGAGTTGGGCTACATAAAAGATCCTATTCTGAAATGGATATAGGCTTAACTAAAGCCCAATGCCAAGCAACGCCCTAGACTACAAATGAAGAAATTGGGTTCCACTAAGCCCTTAACCCAACATGAGGTGGAGCCTTAACCCGACACAAGATGCATTTTTGCTTTTTTTTTCAGAAAAGCTCCTTGCTTGACCAAGGGCCCACGTTAAACAGAAGGGGCTCGCAGAATACTTCAGGGCTGGAGTGAAGACAAAAGCACCTGTCAGGAACTGTATAAAAAGGACCGAGAACTACATACGGTCTGAGACTCACTTCCTTTCAAAGAGGGAGACAGAGTTATGTAGGCTGCGACCGTTCCAGAAATGTAGCGGTTGCTCGACCAAAGCCGGTCAATAAGACAGATCCGGATCCTAGTGCTTTCGAGATGGTTCGATCGCTAACAAAGACAAGCATGGTAAACTGCAGACTCCCAACAAGCAACTCCAAGAGCTCAAGCCTAAAGCCTTAGTAACGCGCATCCTCATTGCTCGCGTAAAGCAAGCGTATAAGGTTTATTGATGGACATTCCTATACGTCTTTTAGATTTGCTTGTGTCGAACCTAGGAAACCTCTACTATTTTGTATTAGGACGCAGGCCATCTTATCCCACTTTTTTTGAATTGGTTTCAAAAGAATTTCCTAATTCATTTAGATAGTTTGATTGAGACGGATCAGCTCCACGAATAGTAGACAGGGGAAGGGGCAACAATTAGATAAGAGAAGAAGGCTAGCTATATGCTGAACACAGGCCTGTTTTCGCTTCCCCTTTCATCCTTGAACTTCAGGTAACAGCATAAAGAATCTCTTCGTTTTAGACTAAAGGGTTCGTAAGAGCAACTTCCCTTGCCTCAATCCCTATTAGTTAGTCGGGGACTGGTCCTTCCCTCGATATTACGCTCTTTTTTTTTCACGAGTGAATTTATCCGCCTACTAGCTGTACAGGAAAAGGAAAGTCTACTTACGAGATTGACCGACTTGCTTCCAAGCCGAGTTCCTTCCTTCGGTAGAGGAGAAAGGGCTGCTAGAAGAAGAGTTCACCACTATCTACGCAATTCTCTAGCTTCATTCTTTTGATAATATTCCATTTCAGAGTGATGCTCGCACCACTACACTCACTCACTCATACCATCGACGGGAGAAGAGGTTCAATCCATAGGCGAGGTGGAGACTTCGGTATAGGGTCGCCTGTTCGGCGCGCTACTGCTCTTTGGCTCCTTTACTTTAGTTCATCATTTCTTTGCAACTCTATTGATCAATCTCCTCTCGTTATCGGTCGACCTTCAAGACTTGCTTACGATAGGAGGGACTCGAAAGGCTAATCCGTGAAAGACGAAAAACGAATTCCATTCAAAATAGATCAAGCCGAGGTAGTAGACCAAATCGTCTATCAACGTCCTCCACTTACTCCACTAGGTTGGCTAGAGCCTTGTTACTATAGTTCGCGCTACTGAGATCATCGTTGATTGGGAGAGAGAAAGCTTTTGCGCTTGGGATCCTGAGCCAGCAACATTCTTGTTTTAAAAGACGTATAGGCAATTCTTTATTATGATCATATGGATCGCTTTTCGTGACTTTTCTTTCCATAGGCATACATTGCAGTCTAACCAGCTTTATAATTTTAGGGGACCGAGAATCCTTCTTTCTTTTGATCCCCCTCGAGCCTACTATCGTCTTTCGAATTAAGCTTCCGATTTAGTTGGTGCAGACGCTGAAGGATCAGCTGACACTAGATAGGAAAGGCTTTCGATCGAGAAGCTCTCGAACCTGTTCCGAAGTCAGTTTAGGATTCGGTTGGTGTTCCGACATCCCGAATCGAGGTGGCTCTAAACTCAGGTTTACCTACCTCTCTAGTTACAGATAGAAGAGAGGGGCTTCGAAGCCTTGCCTTAATTCAAGCTAGAAATAGCGATAGAAAACTAGCCATATCGATCTAGTGGTGACAACGAAAAGGCGTTTTTTTAAGCCTGAGGGGCTGTGAGCGGGGTCGGAGAAAGTGAAAAAGAATGGTATTTGAACCGGTGTGGGCATAGTCAGGCACATTAGCTGTTCAAAGAGGTAAGAACCCTAGTCTGTGGAGATTCTCCCTTTTTCAAAGGTTCTAGTGAAATGGGTGTAGCGGGAGGACTCCAGGGACAAGATAGGGCTTCGAAATCTAATTTCCTCTCCTAAGTGCTTGCTGGTTCCAGACTCCCTATCTTGGTTGGCTGTCATTTCCAGAGGAGTTGGACTGCTTTCCACTGATAGTATCCAACAAGGAGTGACGAGAGGAAAAGTTATCTCTAGCATATTATTATTTAAAGGAATCCTTCTTTCTTTTGATATCAATTGAACAGAGGCTTAGTTGTGTGATTCATATCCAGTGGATCAAGGGTAGGTTCTTAAAAGGCCTTCGAAAGGAAACTCCTGCAAATCCTGGAAGGAGAAAAGTGTACCCTTGAGTTAAAGCGCGCCCTTGGTCCTATTGCTACTGCTTCAGATTCACTTGCTAACAGCGCTAGTCACCTCTTGACTTAGTAAACTACCCCATTCGTAGTGTCAAGCCTTCCCTTCCTCTACTGCTGGTCGACTAGACTAAGTCAACTTGCTCGTGGAAAGGCAGGAGCCTGGAAGCCAGGAAGAACGAGCCCTTAAATTCTTATATTCTGACTTCTTCTACCAAATGAGCATAGAAAGAAGGGTAGACGCTCCTTTAGCCATCAATCCATAACGAGACTTAGGTGATCCCATCTCTCTTATAGAGAGGCGAGAAAGAGCTCCATTGAGCGCCAACTCCAGCATTCACACTAGAATCTACTTCCAACCTTTAACACGGAGAAAGCCAAAAGTCTCTCTTTCTCTTTCTCGATAACGGCCGGGGAACGAAGGAACTTACTGATTAAATCATTTCGGAGTTCAATCACCCGACTCAAACTCAATTCAATAGGAAGAGTCGAAGCTAGTTTTGCTATTGTTAACGTAGTGCTAAGAAGGAAAGAGAAGCTGTGAATCGATAAATGCCATCTAGTTCCATTCCTTCGCCTTTTCCGGCAGTCCTCGTACCATTCCCGGGTGAGACTTTATATATGACCAATGCGAGTAAGGGTATCAAGTGATATACGATTTGATTGGATTTTCTTTTCCTGGAACCACTCTTCTGAGCCTGTTCTTATGGGATTGGGCCCCTCTTTTCGCTGTGAAGGGTTAGCCCCTTAAGTCCATCTCTGGGGAGTTCTCTTGCACTTATAGCTCCTTTCATATCTTCTGCCTTCTCTTATTTTTCCCATCCAGCTGGGATATTTTCTGTGAGCAAGCCTCTTTCTGCCTTTGCTTTGGGACGAGGCCAGTTCTCTTAATCCATCCAGAGGGAGTGCCCCATAAGCCAATGCCATTCCATTCATTTCCCGTTACCTGCCAGCCATTAATTAGGAATTAGGAGTTCTGTCCATGCGATCTAACAGACTAACAGGACAAGCAGTAGTTTTGAAAGGAAATCTGGCAAGGGAAATCCAGCAAACAAGGGATAGGGATAAGGCAAGTCTTTCCAGTAAGTGGTCGCAAGCGAATGACCTAGGAAGAAGCCCGTTTACTAAGAAGTTCACATGCCCTGCAACGGATCTCAAACAAAGCGTGGCTGACAACGCCAAGAAAGTATGGCTTACACTTCCTTAGGAAGTCAGAACAGGTGGAAGTGGGCTGGGTAATTTACCACAAGGGCTCAGGCCTAATTGGACTTATTAATAGTTTTCAGTCACAAAGGAAGCTCTTATTCCTTTCAAGCAAGAAGGACTCGGCTTACTCACCAGGAATGCACCAAAACCTAAGGGAGAGTTCCTGGATCACTCAAAAAAGGTAGTCAGGAGATACTTATCCAAGAAGCTAGTGATTTGGCTAACCTCAGGTACCTTCCCAATCGAACTATCGTGCGTGACACATACATGCCGATTCCATAAGCTTATTTCACTCATTGCTATTAGTGGAAGAATGCCCTCAATGTCCATGCGGCTGCCTTGAACGAATCCCATTCGTAGTTATGAATAAACCTCCTAAGTCAATCCGGACGGGATAAATTCCAAAGGATCATGCCGAGTTCCAGAAAGATTCTTTTTTCATCAAAGACCGAGGTTGGATGCGCGTTACTAATCAATTACCTGCTGCTTTCCACTAAGGGTATGAAAGATTTGGATAAAGTCTCACTCTCGATGGCAAGGCTGGGGAAGATCGATCTAATCTAAGGGGTGAACCTATTTCAGGATTCCTTCTAGTGCTTAAGGTGCGTAGCGGAAGAAGACTTTTCACGCTTTCTTAATTGCGCAAGAATGAATATATTAGTAAGCCATGGAACTGATTGATCTGTAAGAAACTGTCTTACTAGCACCCGTAATAGGCCTACTTATAGGAATGGATAGCCTCTTTACCTTCTTTCATGATGTAGTTGCTTATCCTTTAGGGAAGCTTTTCACTCCTAGGTGAAAGAGATGTGGAACTCTTTGACAGCAGGAACTTGAGACTCTAGTGTCTTATCTTAAGTGATTAGGCCTCTATTTAAGCATAAAAACAAGAGTTACAGGAGGCGAAGTAGGAGTAGGAGAAAAACTAGTTCCAGCACAAAAATCAGCTCTTCGACCACTTTGTAGCGCTCCTTTCTAGGCTACGTTCGACTCGTAGAAAGAAGATTCCGAGTTGAAATCGCCTGGCCGATGTCACATCAAAATGATTAAGACGATTCTTTCTCCCTTCGATCATTATCCACTTCAACTATAACTAGGAGAGGACTTCCTCCCCTGCCAGAATCCGAATCTTAAGCTTAAACAAAATCATTCCCGTCCTCAGCACCCGAATCATTCCTATCTGAATCTCCATCCGCCGCATTTGAATCAGAGTACGGAGGTGCGGCAGGTGGTATCGTAATCGTATAAGAAAATCAAGGTTTCATTTCACATTCATCCTCCTCTCTTTTCTTTTGAATGGACAGATAATAAGTTATTAAGGCAAGGAAGTAACTTCTTGCACAGATTACCCGCTACGCTCTTTGCTTTATGGCTTACAGGAGTACTTGACTAGCCTGCTTGACTGATCTTACAGTTCTCGACTCAGCGGGGGGTAATTATGCTTAACACAGGGAGTTCGGACATTGCTAACATTCAACTGAAAGAGGGGATTGAGAGAGGGGATAAAGGGATTAGGCTCTGCAGATGAATTTTAGAAGAAGGATCGCATTCTATACTTCTATCATTGGTGCTATCGTATATGAGGAGCTTTCTTTTTGGTATGAAAGGTGATGTGATCTTAACTAGAAATTTCATAAGAGAAGAAAGAGAGGTAAATGAAAGGAGTTTCCTTCTGGCTTTTTCTTATTCGGAAATGAAAACATTTACCTTGTTCACCGGGTTCATACTCAGATAAGTATGCCACGTATGTCCTTCTTGGTCTCTTTGTTTGTGGCCAGGGGAAGTCGCATTAATAACGCTATTTACAAAAAAGAAGATGCCCCACTAGTCTTATTTTATTGATCACTAGCCCTTACTTACTCTCAGTCACTGATTCAAGAACGAATACCGAGACAGCCGTTCCCTTGCCGGTCTACTGCCTGATGGCTTTACATCGCTAAAGAATCCGTAATTGACAGCAAGAGCTAAGAATCAATAAAAGGAAAGTACCAATTGGATTGGCAATGTGCGCTCAAACCTGCTACTAGTCTCTGTGATCACTTATGTAATTTCAGTAACCATCATTCCGCCAGTGAATGTGTAGCGAAAGAAGGGAAAATCACTATTCTGATACATCTGACTGGTTTACTTTCAATCAATCTTCAGAGCACAGAGGGAATTACCCACACCGAACAGCATGTGTTAAGCATTTCGTTTAGGCAAATAAGAGCTCGCATAGCTTATCTAATCTCCATCATCTTATCTAGCCTTTCTTCGGGAATAGCGGGACGGGTTCCCTATATTACGAGCAACTATATACAATCCTAAAGGGGAAAGCTTCTCTCGAATGTATGAAGGAGAAGAGATACCCGAAGGCATCTTTTCAGAAGCATTTCCTACCCCGCCTGAAGCTAGCATATAACCGCCATGGCGAAGAGGCCATATGTTGCAGAGGTGTGTCGAGGCCTGCTACGCAGAGGCTCACAGGGAAGAAAGAAGGGGAAGTTCACCTTGATAGCTATAATGGACAGGGGGCATGGCGGCCGTGGTCCTTTTCTCTTACGGAGGATGATGATGAGGATTTACTCACTGATGAAGACGCCATGAGTCAAGATGAGGAAGAGGTTTTGAGTTCGAGTTGGAGTGGAAGCAGTGAAGGAGGCGAGTTCCCTAACCTACGCGAGCCTAAAGAGAAGAGAGTTCCGTCTACGAAGGGTTCGGGTTATCAGTCCGGATCAGTCCCACGCAGGCCGCAGAGAAAGAGACAAGGAGGAAGAAGGGGGCACTACGGGAAGAGCATCCCTGCGCAACGACATAAATCGCGCCACTTGAAGTGCGTGCTTTACTTTGACTATCGGGCATGAAAATCTCGCTTTCTTTCTAGTACCGTCTGTGATCAAAGATCGTTCCGGATTCGTCGGTCCCAACAGTTGAATTAGGTTAAAGGGAAGGTCCTACTCGTCCCGTCGAAAGAGTTGGAAAGTGGTTTTTTTATCAATTCCTTAGTTTGGTATAGATCGTACGAATCGTGCTGTAGCTTTCCTGCTGACCTCTTCCATCTGTTCCTACTAATGGTGGATCGCTGGAGATGGTATAGCAAGGCCTTTCGTCTTCTTCGAGCGTAAGGTGGAAGCCCTGGGGAGTCGTCATCCATTCCATGGAAGTGGAGGCCCGGTAGCTGTAGGTAGATGGCCCTAGCCTGTTGGAGGTGCTTTTCCTCGAAAACTATAGGAATTAAACTTAAGAGCAAGCTCGTCCCCTGGAAGAAGGTGAAAGGCGGAGGCGCCCCTGCTATCAATGAAATTAGTAAGGCAAATCAGAGGACAGATCCCTGTGTACTGATTTAGATCTACGCGTCTTCCCATCTTCTAAAGTGGCGTAAAGAGATTACTTTCCCCTGGGAGTCTTTCTTCTTCTAAAAGAAGCGAGTGTATGGAGTGATTCTTTTGCTTGACCTACTCGGGGGGGAATAGTTGTTTCCTTCTTCAGGGGGAATGTTAGAGCGCCAGCCTTCAAAGCAGTTCCTCATATTCTAACTCGCTGGATTGTCATCGGCTAAGCTATAGGAAGGTGTGTCCTAGTAGGGTCTTCCGCCAGACTTAAGTAGTCGCTACCCCCTTGCTATTCAATGGTATGTCTCGCTCCACTCCAAGCCGACCCTGCCCTTTGGAGTCATTTTTGGTCTCCTAGCGGAACAGAACAAGGGCCATTTAACTACTGACTCAGTCCTCTTCTATGGTGTCAACTTGATATAGGCAAAAGGCACGAGAAGTCCCCCTCTAGGGTGTTTGGTCATTTGTAGTCTTAAACGTGGATTTCTTCTGCTTAGACTTTTGGTCCTTTCTTTCAGAGGTATTGTGTGAACTAGTGGACCAACTCTCTGGTTTTTGAATCCATGATTTTGTATTGCTGTAGAATATTAGGGCAGGCCTTGTACTTGCCGTCGGTGTAGTGTGTCTTGGTGAGTATCTGAGCTTGTAAGGGGAAGGTCTCGTCCAGTTCTATTTCTTTGTCTGTTACTGAGTCTAATGTCTCGGTAGCTGTCACCAGCAGTGGAGCTTTTCTTCCTTGTTTTGTGCGAGCTGGTTAAGGGGTAAAGTCAGTGTGAGCAATGTCGGTTATTCTCTTTTTCCTTGGACCGGTAGGGAAGTAATCGAGGTGTAACTTCCTCAATCGTTTAAGTGAGTAAGGCAGTCAGCCTATTCCTCTTTCTTTTTCCGTGGTACCTTTTCTTCTGTAGTAGGGCCTTTCCCTTGCTATCTTAGACCAGCCTAAAAAGCGCCCATTCCTTGTTCTTAAATGGGGAGTCATTCTTCTCTTGTTTCTCCTGGTTGGGGTGAAGTCATTCTTAGTGGTCCAATCCCGTACCCCTCAGGTCTGGCAAGGAATCAAATCCTTACGTAACTGAGGCAAGGCAATCGTTTCTTTAAGTCAGTGTGCTCCAGTCTAGGTATTTGATGACCCCTTTGTAAGGGAAAGGGAAGTCCGGCTAACTCTATATTTGATTTTGATTTACTATATAGGATAGGGGCAGGTCTCGTTCTGTTGAAAGTGTTCGTAGCGCTGCAGGTTTAGTTCCCCACTCGGATTGTCGGGGGAGGGGAATTGCACATTTGGTTTGAAACTCTCTATCTAAGAGTCTTAGGTTCTAGAAAACCCTATAGTAAGATGCAAGCTTAGTTTAGTTCAGTTACGCCAAGTAATTGCATATAGAGAAGTGAAGTAGCCGTTGAAGCAATAGAAATATCATAAGAGAGAGAAGAAAGCTACTTTTTCGCCCAAAGAATCCCATGTCTTTCTTGGTTGGAAAACCCAACCGGCGATTTACAACAAACAAGTCTTTCTTCACAGAATAAAGTGGAACAAGAAAGAGCAAGAAAGAGAAAATGCAACTAAACGATCTAATTATACTATATCTCATTTCCCTGGCGACTAGTTTAAATCTAAATCATTCTGTAACCACCTCTTTGTCTTTATAATTGCATTTCTTTTTTCTTCTGTCTCTACCTAAGTAGAGTAGAGCCACACCCTCTATGAGCCCTTTCCTTCTTTATTTCATGAAAGTAGGCTTATTTATTCCACCTTAAAAGCTTTTTTTTGTTGTTCTTCCTATCGCCCTTTCTTAAATATGAAATAGAAATGGGCATCTTCTTATTCTTCAGCCTGAAAGGCTCTTCCCTGCCTAGCTCCCCTGAAAAAAAAAGGAACAACTACCTTGCTTCGGCACACGATTCGGAAAACAGCCTCAAATTGAGCTTTTACCTCTCCAACCGCTGCCCGAGTGGGAAGGGGGTCTCTATGTAAATGAAAGGCAGAGATGAGAGCGACAGAAGAGGAGTGGAACGAAGCCTTAACTTAAAGGCGAGGCACCCGAAGACAAAAGCCATTGGCTGAACACCAGCCAGACAAATCCTTAATTCGAAAGACGACAATCAAAGCATCACGACTCGAGGAACATTCCTCAAGGGAGTGAACCTGTGAGATCGGTAGACAACCCGTAAAAGGAAGCCGCTAGGCATCAAGCCCCAATTCCATTCTGACGGGGAAGGGTTCTCCTTCAAGACAAGCCAATAACCTAATCTCTCATACTAGTGGAACCTACACCTATTGGGATAACGGTAATAAGACGCCGTGGGGTGATACCGATTAAGTTAAAGCGAGAGACAATACAAGCCATCAAAACTGCGAGTGCCCTGACCTTTGCGCTTTTGTTGATGTCCAATGAGTCGAACCCTGGCTCTGGGAAGAGATCCCTGGCCGTATTGTTTAGCGGTTCTCCACAAGGACATGGACTGCTGATCTCAGGATGAAGGTTGCAGACTTTATTTATTACGAAGGTCTCCTTTACTACATTGGTAACGAGTGGAAGGTCTGGTGCGCTAAGCGCGCGTGGTGTCAGTAGTAATCGGCGCCATGTACCACCAGATCCAAAATCCAATCATAGCGCAAACAGCTAAAACAAAGCGAATGTCTCTTTCCATATGCTAGTACAAGTGTTTCCTCTAGTCGGAAGCTCTTAATTCGTGATGCCTCTTCTTTCTAGGCGATCGGTAAGACAAAGTAGCCTCTCGGGCGATCTTCTCGCAAAACGAGAGTATCTGGGCACATACATGGAAGGGCAGCTGTCTCCGATTTGTGGTTAGTGCTTCCCAAGGACGACCTAAATAAAAAACTGCAGACCAGAGCAGCCCTCCACCGTAACCAAGCGGACTTTAAATTGTTCTTGTTTCAGTTGGAACGTGCTTCATTGCGTACTTTAAGCGTTCTTGTACATGGGAGGACTGAACTGTCGGATCCCAGCATCGTGCCATTCAGCTCGTGAATCAGGTCTTTTTTCCTTAGTTTTACCCAGCCCGAACAAATGCCTGTTATTGGGGCGAATCGACATGGGATTGGTGGATTGGTATTCTTTCTGCTCCCGGTTTCAGGGGATCCCTCTTATTTGCTGACGGTTTGATGCGAGTCTGTTGAACAGTGAGAACATTACGTATCCTTTTTTTTCGTATGAGAGTAATTCAAATTGGAAATATGCGAGACAGAGCTATCGTATAAGGGACTGAGTTCTCCGTCCCCTCCCTCCTTTAACACTAAAAGAAGATTATAGCTTTTGGTGTTCATGAGGAACGAGGTTTTATTCTTATTTATTTGTCTACCACCCCTCCCACACCTACCTCATGCTAGAAAGCGCTTGTTCTCGACCTATTTCATAAGTGAATACACCCGATTATGCGACATCTAGAGAACAAAGATTGAACAATCGATATTGCGACCTTCATTCACTAGGTGTAAGGAAATCCTCCTAATGTGGGGAGACCCTCATACCCACTTCTCCCACTAGACGGGACATCCTTGAAGCCAAAAAGGCTTTGAAAACACTTTTGAGATTGAAATCTAAGTTTTGGAAGGTACCTTAGCCTTCATGCCCTCGATCAAACTATCAACTGACCGACTGGATGGACTAACAGAAAAAGAGTAGCCTACGCTGGCTGGACCGCTGGACATACCTACATACGGACTGCAGACAGACAGATACGAATTCTGCCCTCCGGCTATTACACATGACCTGAGGAAGGAAGAAAGGAAACTCAGTCCTTAAATAAAGGCTGAGCGGCTGATAGGATTGACTCGTGAACTGGATGAGACCATTCACTCACGGAAGACTTGCTAGATATCGCTCCTTCCAAGTGAGCCTCTTTCATAGGAATTCCCCCCATCAGATCCGGGGGTTCCTATAGGGGCCAGGTACACTCTACCTGAAAATGAGAGAGAAATGAATGCAAGACTTCGAAAGCTTGCAAGGCTTGAAGCTCAGAAATGGATAATTTGAGATCCGTTGAATTCAGACCATAAAGCGTGAAAGTCTTTTTCCTCCCACTTGAATAGAAGAATGATGGGAGGAAGTCAATTGCCCCTTCTCCGACTAACCGATAGGGAAATCCTTACACAAGCCCAAAAGCATGAACTCGATCTTCAGCCCTTACCACGATTCTCTCAAAGGAAGGAGATGAATCTGACTAAGTAAGGGGCCGCGGAGGGACTTAGTGTGAGTCACTCCACTCGGGAAAGAACAAAGAAAAGGCAATCAATTGTTTAAGCTGTCAATAATGTCTTTAAATAAGTCATTTTACTGCGGAAAAGCGGTCCGCTCGAGGTTATCTTCTGCCTGGTCTGGGACCATACCATAGTGTCTTTGCCCAAGATCGATCCCTCACAGAAGACTTTAAGGAAGGAATGGACCACTCTTCGAAAAACTTTTTCCTTCAATCTGTGAAAGGTAGCGGAGTGCCTCCCATTCTCATTCAGGTCGTCCCTCAGGCGAGAAAGTTCTTCTAAGGACGTCTCTCCTGAGGGCGCACTGGGATTGTCCAGGGCGCGCGCTCCACGGTTCAGCCAATCTCCTTCGGGATCAAGGGGTGTCATCTGCCGGATGATATCCACTTTGGCCTCGAAAAGATCTTCCGCCTTTATCCGGGCCCATTGGATTTCCTGGGCAGAAGGAAACTAGTATTTGGCTAAGAGTCTCCTCTGTATTGAAAGTAAAGAATCTCCCCCTATCACCTCATCCTCGTCATACGGAAAGGGAACGACATGAGATGGACCGGCTTCAGCCTCCCCGGAAGCTACTGGATTTGCGGGCCGTGCAACTCCTTGATTGACGGAGGTGCCCTCCAGATCCGTTTCGGAAAAGGGCTCTGCTAAGACGTCTAGGTAAAAATCTGTCCAACCAGAGTCCCTACAGCTACCCCCCATGTGACTGGAACCCCCTCCTTCGATCCGCCAGAATAGGAAATGACCTCCCCTTCCGATACACTAAAAATTAGAGAAAGCATAAAACTATGGAAATAAAGACCTAAGCAAGAAATAAAGTAGATTCGTAGATAATAGCCATATAAAGATATGAAAAAGAGAATGGATATATAGACAAATATAAGTAGAAAGCCTGACTTTTTCTTTTGTTTTACACTAAGAAAAAGAAATATCAAGCCTAATAAATAAAGAGATCCCAAAAAGTAAGAGATTTCTACCAGTGGTCATTATAGCGGTTCCTTCTGATCCGACAAAATGCGCAAAACCCATGGATGGAAGTTACAACATGGATCGAAGAATATAGTTCATTTGCTTTTTTTTGACAATTGTGCCTAAATTTCGCCAGCCTAAAGAGGCTGTGCCGGGCTGTGCACTTTCAGCCCATCACATCAAGGTGACAGGATTTGAACCTATGGCCCTCTGTACCCAAAACAGATGCGCTGACCAGACTGCGCTACACCTCGTCTCACCCCCCTCAGCATATAGATCCACCCGATCGATGAACACTCGAACCGAACTCGCCCATCCTTTTGGGCATAGGGACGCGAGAACCAATCCGAGTAATCAACCGCTTTTTTTAGAAAATCTGCCTCCAGCAAGACAAGATAGGGCGACGCCAAAAAGCCGTATAGTGCAGGAGCGCTCACATTTTTTTTTTGCTTCCTCTTTAACTTGAATTTAAGAAAATCCGGCTAGGCTACCTGTCCTTTGGACCCAAAGCCCGCTTAGAAGTGGATTCGAACCACTGACACAAGGATTTTCAGTCCTTTGCTCTAACCAGCTGAGCTACCTGAACCACTTTCCTAAAGTCTGTTTTCTTCATCGAATAGCGCCCTACCTTACTTACCACTTGACTAGTCAGGGAAAAGCCCTTTACTAATAACAAGAAAGAAAGGGCTTTTTTCGTTCGTCAAGCTTTCGAGCAGCTCTTTCAACTGCCGCCTAATCTCCTCTCCCAACATGCTCAAGAACCGAGAGCCGCCCAGGGACTGCCGGAGGGAGCTTGCTTATAAAAAGAAGATAGGCCGGTCAAAACAACGCGCAACGGGCTCTCCGCTCACTAAGTAGTGCTATTCTGTCCTCCGGGGGACTCCACCAACACCAAGAGGTTCTTTCTCTCACGTAATTTCGCCCGCCCGTTCCACTTCCGTGCCGGAGGAAATGGGATTCGAACCCATGATACAATCTTCTTATTGTATGTCGATTTAGCAAACCAATGCCTTAAGCCACTCAGCCATACCTCCAAGTTGTTGATCGGAATTTGATGTGCGGTTGGTTGCCCGAAGGGCTATCTGATCCGATCAACTGCGTAAGCCGTAGCGCGCTAGCGCGCGTACTCTTCCTCTATCTATGAGCGAGACTCCATCAAAATCTGCCACTCGTTGGGCGACGCCCTCTTTTCTATGAACACCCCACCACTGAATGATGAACTTTGCCAGTCTTCGCCTCCGACCCGACCAGGAGAGAACACAGAGTCAAGCCAAGCCCTTACCCGCCTGAATTGAATTCATATCTCCTTCGTCTGGTCGAGAAGGGAGAAAGCCCGGGGAACTGGACTGTGACTCTTCTATTACATTACGGAGAAGTCCATTTTCGTCATGATCGATCCACGTCCTACCGTAGTGCCCGGAGAACCAGGCTTGCTTAGCTTACAAAGCTAGCTTACTAACGCGAAGGCCTTTCCTTCACGGGCTTACTTAGTGCTTGTGCTAAGGAGCGCTAACGAGCAAGAAAACGGATGCGCTAAGGCGACCCAAACAAGCAACGGCGTTCGAGCCCCCTTGGTAAAGCGCGCTAGCGCGCTTTACTTGGAGGTTCGCCCTCTGGGAGAGGGGCTAATGCCACTCGACTGGTTGGAGAGGGGTGAAGCTTGTTAGAGTCAGGAGTTTAGGCTTTCGCGCAGCTCAATCCCTTGCTTGTTGTTTTCGAGCCGGAGCTCGCTGGGTAGTGAAGTGGTCCGTGAAGGTTAAATCACACTTGTGTTAAGCAAGCCGAGTAGTCTGACTTAACATTGATTGAAGCAGCTGTTGGAGAGAAGACACCAGTCAGACCTGCAAGCACCGGGTAGTACGCAGCGGCAGTTTTCAATCATACAATGTGTACTCGTAGTCTGACTTTTAGCGGTAGTCAGCTGTCCTCGTTCTCCTCTTTTCATTGCCCTATTGAGTAAGGGTCGGTGTTTGCAAAAATGTCGAGCCGACGGGGTCAGGTACCAGTAGTGACAATGGCAAAGGGGGGGGAGCTGGACACTGCTGAACCGGAAGAGATTGCTCAGGATGAGTGTCTGGGTAACAAAGCCGAGAAGGGTGTAGTCAAGGTGCGAGTTTAACGAGCGAGGAGAGTGATTTGGCCCATAGAAGCGAGGATCTGGAAGAGAGGGTTGATACTGGGTCAACTATGGCAGTGACTGAGGGGGACTTGTTCTGTGATAAACAAATGACTCCAAACAAGAACCTCAGGGCAGCCAATCCTAAGAAAAGAGGTGAACCTGAAGCAGTAAGAGTCAGCGTTCAGGTGCTGGTGCTATGACCTTTTTTCCACCTTTTTCGAATCGAATGATTCAGCGCTCTCAGAAAGCGGATCAAAGGCTTCCTATTCAACGGATTCGGATTATTCTACTTTAGATGCTTCGGATGCTTCCTCGGCCGCGCAGTACGTACTTCTGTTTGGAGAGTCTGTTCCTTACTTAGCTAGGACTTTGAGTGACTAGAGTAGCCCCTCTGTATCCGAGCCTTTTTGTTTATGCACCTGAAACGGCTTCCGATTTGACTTACTTATAGTAAAGTGGATCGACCCCGTTCAGTAGAATTACGAAGAAAGAAGGCTAGGCTTCTTGAACCAGAGCTAATTCGATCTTCCCCTTTCGACAATGTGTTTGAATAGCAAGCAAAAGTACCACGACCGAACAATTCTATTCGGTTAACAAACTACTTATAGAATGAACTACATCCATCAACCGGCATACCTTTCTTCTCGTAACTACGATCTGTCTTCGGTGTTGATATGATCTTTCTATCAAGAGAAGATCGGGAATTGCCGCTAGGCTTTTCTTTTAGCTCTCACTCATCCCGGGCGATTCTTATTATTCTTGGCCACTAAGGAGTAGTTGTGGCTTTTGACCAAGAGAACGAGCTAGACAGAAAAGGTACCACCGAAAGAAGGTCGACCTCACCCCCTTTGGTAAACCGAAGCAGAGAAAGAGGAAGAAGCAAAGCTAGGCCATTCGATTAGGGATGTTCTCACCTGTGCGTACTATCTTGAAGAAGGAATATAAAAAAGAACCTTCTTCTTTTTCGCATCTCCCAAGTTCGAATGCTTTTATGCTGTTAAAAGAAATCGAATACCATTCGTGCGTGACCCAATTCAAAAACGGAGTGACTGAAGACCTCCTCCCCCTTTCCCGCCTATCCCTCCCGCAAGAGAGGACTCGTTCTGGCTTTAAAGAGCCTCTTTTTTAGCAGTCTCGCCCATAAGATAAGAGAAGATTGACCATCTCTTCTTCCAAGCTTCTTTCTGCTTCTTCTCGGCGTAACGAAAGAACTAGATGAGGAGAGGCCTCCGGTTTCAAATCCCTACCCTACGCCTTACGAGGGCGCCCTAGCCAGATTCACTCCCAAGGGTCAAGCCTTTGAAACTAGTTCAAATAGTCGTCACAGTCTTCGTTCCTGCTTTCAACGAGACTTTCTTTTCTGCATCAGCTTGTAAAACTCTCTCTCCTTCACCTGGAAAGGGAGAGCGGACAAAGTACCAGACGATTTGGGTTGGGTAAGAAGAGCGTACGATAAGAGTAAGCAGACGATGTCGATAGAAGACGATTCGTGGGATCTTCCTCAAAGTCAAAGAAAGAGAAAAATGAGCTAAAGAAAGAAGGTATGCCCAGCCCATGAAATTAGATGTCGAATGAGTACGATTTCGAGCATAAAGAGAGAAGAAAAAGGAACTGCAAGAATCTAGGTTTAGCAAGATAGCTGCCAGAAAGACTGAGCTTAGGTGCATAGCGCTTAAATAAGTGGTTGAAGAGTAGCTTTCCATCCCGACAATGACTACTGACTTTCCATTTTTGGGATTTCACTTAAAAGACTGGACTTCAAGCAGCAATGAGAGCAAAGGCAAGGAATTTATGCGCCAATAATCGAAGAATGGGGCAAGGCAAATTTCCAGACAATGGCAAGTGCTTGAGAAGGAGCTGTGAAAGAAGGGGCTGCTAGAGAATAGGGAGCTCTTGAAGAAGAAGGGATTGCGGGGTGAACGGCATTCTATTGTACTACTAACACTAGCTGTACTAGAGTAGTTTAGTAGCGCCTTTTGAATCAAATAGGCGAACCCTTTCCGAATCCGAAAGGCGAACAGCCCGCATTGCAAGCAAATAGATAGCCCCCGCCCGTTTGAGTCGTTGCGAGCCGGAAAGCGTACCGGCAGTTTGAGTCACGAAAGGGCCGCTTGCTTAATCTTAACTTATATTTATATATATATACAAACCAAGAAGAAAATCCTTTTTTTATCCAATTGTTCATTCCTGGGAAGAGGAAGAAGCAGATAGAGCAAAGGCCTCCTCTTTCCGAGGTTGGGTGTGGCTTCCCGAAGTGAGCGAATTGCATGTAGAGATCCGTAGGGGCTTATAGTTTAATTGGTTGAAACGTACCGCTCATAACGGTAATATTGTAGGTTCGAGCCCTACTAAGCCTACCACCCCCTTCTCTTCACCCGATACAAGAAGGCAGTCGAAGTCCCCTCCACTCTTCATTTTATGGGAAGACATCGCGTTCCTAGTAGATTTCCCTCATAGCACTGTCCCCTTAATGCTACGAAGTGAAGCAGGCATAGAGACCAACCATAGGGTATCTATCCTGTGATCCAACCCCGGCTCGGTATCGGTAGTCTCCGTCTTTCCCTGCCAGCCCTGGTATGAGTTGAGAGTATTAGAGGGAGTCTTATTCTACTCTAGGCTCACTCCACCCCCTGTGTTGTCTTATTTCTTTCAGGAGGGACTAGATTGTTAAGAAATACCTGACTCTGTCTTTGGGCTAAAGCCTATAGTTCTCTCCTCACTAACGGAAGTCTCTTAGTAAGTAGCATCAGCTCTTCCGGGGGGAAAGCCTAAGTAAGGAGTATTCGCGGGCTATCCACAAGCATTAGTTCTCCCCCTGACCTGCCTCCCAACCTAAAGATCATCAGCGGACGACGCCTTCTTCCGAAAGTCCTCCCTCTTTGCTTTGCCCCAGCGAAAGAGACTGAAAAAGATCCGTATCCGATTCCTCGGGTCTTGCTGCGTCAGCTACCGTAGATAGGAGGCTTTAGCCTATAAAGAAAGCAGCTTAGTAGTAGGAAGGAAGCAAAGAAAAGTATGCCCTACATGTCAACAGGGTTAAAGTTCAAAGCATCGAAGATGAGTACATGGAAGCACCAATGAAGAAAGTCCAGAGTGCAGATATAACCTTCTCGACAGAAGACATCTTGCTGGACAGGAAGAAGCATACATAAGCGGCCTCTTTATCTCACCGGTGACATCGGCGAAAGAAAGAAGGCTACCGCGGGTAGAGATCGACCCTGGGGCCTCCATCAACGTGATGCCACTGCGGGCCCTAGCCGATCTTGGAATTCGTTCCTACGAGCCGGCTAAGTCAGACCAAGGTGACTATTCCGGGGTACAATGCCGACTCGCAAAGAGCCGCAAGATTCGTCTCTTGTGTGTGCCAAACATGGGATCTGAAGACTGAGGTCACTTCTTACGTGATTGACGGTGACACCTCCTAAACTTCCTGCTTGGATCCACAGCGTGGTACCTTCCACCCTTCATCAATGCTTCAAATACGTTGATGAGAAGGGAGAAACTGGGTATTTGCCGACAAGAAGCCCTTTTTTAAAGGAGTCTAGGCAGGCTGTCTGTACGGATGCGCGTCTTTACAACGACGGCCCAGCCCAGACAGTGATGGATGACGAAAGCCCGCCAGCGAAAGCCGAAGCACAGGTTCGTAGACCTCTCCGAATCCCAAGCTAAGGGATTTACGGTCAACGCTATCTCAAAGAGCATGACCCCGTTGACGAAATCTCTAAACTGGGGCTGGGGGAATTACTTCAACTCTCGGTAAAGATGCCACTTCCTGCATTACAGCAACCTTCTCAGGCAGAGGACCCTAATGGAGTGGAGCTACATTCGTCCTCTCAATGGAAGGTTTTTTTCCTCATCTTTCACAGGGTAGCCCGGAAGTCTTCTTCTACGCTGGAAAGAATCGTCACCGATGGTGAGATAAGAAAGAGAAAGTACAGTCCGATTGCAAAGAAGCGAAGGACATGGGCTATGACCTTGAGGAGCCTGTCGGGCTGAAGTGAAGAACGGTCGAGGCAGAAAAGTACCCCTCGAGCCGCATCTAAGTGAAGAAGAAAGGGAAGCTTGGCTAGCCGGCCAGTACGTCGATCTCAGAAAACATAGGCTTGGGCTACCTGCCAACTCCGCTCCCTGCGCCGAAAACTTTGTCTGACGCCGAAAGTTCTGGAGATCTTTCTTTCAGATCTCTTCCAATTGTCTATAAACTCTGTCTCCGTCAAACAAAGAGCAAAGAGACGAGAGTCAGTTCAAGAATAGGATGTAGAGCCTGTGCCCCCTAAAGAGGACGAGGTCAAGTAAATGGATCTCGTGTTGACAATCCTCGCCCTGTATTCCTAAGTGCAAGCTTCTCAAATGAAAGAGATTTGACAGTACATGGATCTACTCAGAGAATTCTTTTATGTTTTCGCTTGGAGCTACGCCGAACTGGACTAGACCGAAAGATAAATGAGTTAGCTCAGGCTCAGGGCGTGAAAGAAAATAGATAAGAAAGGCGATTCCTGATCTGAAGAGTTTGCTATAGTGGAATCTGTTGAATTTGGGAAGGCTCACAGGTTTGGTGGTATATCCTTACATATATAAGTCGTTTTGATCCCGGCTCCGGTCAAATGGATTTAGGAAAGCTTCCACGTGACATCCTCAAGTTAGTCTTCTGCTTGAACTGTCTTATCGAAAGCTAAAGGTAGTTAACCTAGGGGTAGGGGAAGAATCCGACTAAGCTTTGCCTTGAACTTGGCACCTTACCTTCTAATCGGTAATTAGATTCAATAAAGAGGACTCACAGATTGGACAGTGGCACTGGAATGATAGCAAGCATCCCTTCTTCTCTTTCTTGGTCTGAAAGAAGTAGCTAGGACCCATCTCCCTCACAGTGTCCTTTCGCGGATTCTCTAAGAGCGGCATCCACATGATCAGAAAGTAGTGACGAAGGGTCAGGTAAACTAACATGCAAAGAACGGAAATGCCGACAACAGCCTTTGGGGATAGGAGCTTCGCCCGGCGAAACCCCATGCTTTGAGAGTTCCTTTCTGCCAGCACTTTCTTTCTCTACCCGGGAGTAACTTCATCAGTACCTGGGGCTACTGTCCCAGGATAAAGGTATGATCCATACATGGAAAGTGTCAACTTTGACTCACAAGCGCCACCCTCACCGGGTAAATCCGGAGGGAGAAGGGCAACTGCTTCTGTAGGTAACGACTCAAATTCATATTTTCATTTATAGAGTCGTGAACCAACGAGTCTTTAAGTAAGTGGGCGTTAAGCGTAACGAGCTTACAGGAGGTAGAAAATCTTTGCCGTTAGTCTTTTATAAAGAAATATTCAAGCTAGGCTAGTAAGAGAAGGAATACAGGTAAGAAGTCGAGAAGTCAACTAACTTATAGTGCTTTCCACACCCCGCCCCGTAGAGGGAAATTTACCTGTGAATGCGGTGCGGGCCACTGCTCCCCCTTTCACTCGAAACAAGAGTTCCGTGCCAAGCATAAAGATTGAATCAATAGGCCCGTATTCTAATCCTAGAAATGCCATAACTCTCTTTCTGAATGTCTCGACTTTCTTTCTCAAAAAACCGGACAGGGGTGCGGAAATAGCTAGAATTAAATGAATAGGCTCTTGTCAATAGGTTGTTTGGCAGCTTTACGCGAATCCACACTAGCTAACTTTACACAGAAGGACCACCACCATTGAGACATTGATAGTGGATTAAGTGGCAAACCTATACTATGCCCAAGTGCGGACTTACTTAAGTAAGGGTATCCTATTGCTAAACATCCGGCTACCCATAGTTTGAAGGGAAGAAGCCCATGTCTGGAGCTATGCCACTGTAGAATCATTAATATTCGCGGATACTATTAATATTATCGGACACAACAACCAGAAGCCATATCTTTCGAAGGAAATGAAACTGAGAATGATATAATGAAGTAAAGAAATATAGAATTAGAAAAAGCTAGAGCTGGGTATAAAGGCTTACGACCTGGAGATTCTTAGCTTGTTAGACACAATCTATGTTACTAGCTATTCAGTGGATTCCTAGCCCTTGACTCATGGTAGAGAACACCAAAGGGTACTGCTCGCTTTGTTTCTCTTTATGTGGGGACGAGAACAAACTGACTATAAATCTGCAGAATCCACTACCCGCTCCTGCTTCTTGGTCACCAGAATCAACTGTCTCTACCTGTGCTATAGCTTCGGGTTCACCTAGGTGGGAAACTCTCTTTATGTGTAGATATGGCTGGTGAAACTGTTGGACGAACAGGACTCGTCTTTCATGCGGGCTTTATCCATACCACAGGGATTCTAGAAGTGTACTCTTATTTAACGAAAGTCTTGAGAGCGATGGACGCAATACAAGAGTCCTTCCTTTTTAAACCTTGAGGGCGAGTGAGAAAGTCAATCAAAAAAGCGATAGGGAAAGGGTCCCCCACCTATAAATAAGCCTATCCCCTCGCTTGATAAGACTTCCAACGATAGAACGAATTGAAAGCTAGGACGGATTGGAACGATTAGAATCCTTAAGGAATGCTTACCGAAGCGAAATGTTAACTACTTGAATAAGAAGACCGGTGGGATTGAAAGAAGTACCAAAGGCCGATGAAACTCTCTCAAATGGGCTGCTTCCTTGTTCTATCAAACAAGCTTGTAAACTCCTTCGCCCACCCTCTTGTTTTCGGGCAGGAAAAGCATGAAGTAAGCTTAGTAAGCAGTAAACAATGAATGAAAGTATGTAAGTAAGTACGCATTTAGCGATGGGAAAGATTCCATAGATAGAGTAAGAAAGGGAGTTTACCCCAGTCCCAGCAGGGTCAGAATAAGGGAATTCTACTAGTTCAGTTCAGTTAGCAATTCCATCCGCCTTAGCTAAGACATATCCAGCCGCTTTAAACCAATCTTCCTCGATAACTAGTTCTGTTTGCCGGAAGTACGGTCAGTGTGAAGCCGGGGTGGCATAGACTCTCCTTTTCTCCCTCATCTCATTCCTTATTCGCAGGAGAAAACCCAGTCTGAAAGAAGCATTACGCTTTGGCTGTCAGTTTCTCTCCCTCGATAAAGGCAGTTCAGTTAGCCTAGAGGGAAGGTTATACCAGAATTCAACTCAGCTACAGGCTATTAAGTGCCAATTCAACTCAGCTTTTCAGCATTCAATGAAGTCAGCCTTGCTTGAAGGGAAGATAGTGAAGATGGATTGAGAGCTGGATGCTTACCTGCCTTTCCTTTTTCCCCTCTCTCGCCGCTTTCTTCAGCCAAGACTCTTTCACCTCACCCTACCAACTCCTTTTCAATCCGGATGTCTGCAGAGATCCCAGACAGGAAAAGACTCCCTTCTAGCTTTCCGACAAGATTCAAATCCATCTTTCTTCGGGATTTTGGGCTTACTCTTCTTTTCCTTCGGGGCCTTATGTTTCGAAAAAGAGTCCCCACTTGTACTGTATGTATTGACTGCCTGCCTCAATGCCCGCTGACTTATTTGTGACTTTACTGAGTTCCTAAGCACGAGCAAGTCATATTTTTAGCCCCAACGACAAAGGAACGAGCATTTTCGGGGACTTTCTTTCGCGATAGGCCAGGTTAAGGCGGGATCAGTAGCGAGCTTACCTTCCTATATATATATATGATATATGATAATATAAGGGTCGCCTAATCCGATTAAACCCTTTTTTTAAAGTTTCTTTAAGTAATTACACAAGAGTTTCATGTCCTTTGTCCTTCTCTTTCTCCTCCCGGACTCCCATATTATGGAATCTCCCCTAATTAACTTTACCATTGGGTAAATACAAGAACTAGAATCTTACTATTTTTAACCTTGGAAACTCTATTAAGGGAAATGCTAACTAGAATATTCCTATCCCTCCCCAAATCCCAAAATCCTGTAATACCACTGTTTCTATACCTGGAATTTCCTGAGTTTTGGCCGCAGGGAGAAGCGGAAGAAGCTACGGCTAGCGCTAGCGCGCTCAATCGTAGCTTCTTCGGTAAAGTGCTGAGCTCCTTCACGTGCGGCTAAATGAGCTCTTGTTGCTTCCTCTGCCTACTCCTTGCGCTAAAGTACGGTACACTGAAAACCATGCCCAGCAAACAGAACTAAGTGCTTGCTTCTGCCCCTCAATGATAAGCTTTCTTTAAGGAATTCTTTTACCCTTGTACGGTACACGGAACTTCAAAGGAGGAAGCCCACCAAGCGGAACTGCACTATCAATAAGTGGGACACCCAGTTTCAGTGGCGTGGACCATAGAGGTAGGGGCAAGAGACGCAAAGGGGCAATAGAGAAAGCAGCAGATCCGGAGCAGGGGCGAGCGAATCCATAACCACTAGATCGATGGATTGAGACCCCCAGTGAATGATCCAACAGTTCCATCTCCAGTAAAAGCATAAGAGGTGCATCTGATCGGGTAGCAGTGGGAGAGAGAGAGGAAGAAGAGGCACCCACTAGAGAACAAATGATATGGCTCGTTCGTATAGGCAGATAAAAAGTGAATGCCTATGTGCCAAATAGCGTGACTCAAGAAAGAATTGCAGCATGTCAATCAAGGTCCGGATCGAATCGCATTGAGAAGGAAGGGAGACAGATCTCAATGTCATGATAAAAGGAGCGGGTCAGGACCGGGGACGGGCGTCAGAGAAAGCTGGTAATCGAATAAGTAGTGAGTAGTAAGGCTGACGGTGAGTAAAACGAACAAGCTGGGGGCTATTGAGCTTGTTGAACCTGTGAATGTTTCGGTCCGGCCTTCCAGTTACGAAGCGGATTGTGTTACACCCTTCTGTTCATCTCATCCCAGTTGTAGTTGATCCAATCGATCCAGAACCTGCGGTAGTTTAACTAGTGAAAGCAAGGCCGGGAAAGAGGAAAGCAATTCCCTTCTTTCGGTAAAGAAATTCTTTGAACTTCTCTTCTGTGAACTGCAATTCTGCTTTTCACTTTGTCTACCATCGGCTGAGGGCATCCCTTCTCAGCTTCCCTTGTTTTGTCTGTCATCGTATTTGACTTTCTCGATATGAGTCGAGTGACTTCGTACCATTGAATAGTATAACATCACTCTTACCAATACTTCTTTCCTTGATTGCCTTTCTGACTTTCTGTGGGGAAAGTGAACTAATAGAATTCTCTATCTCCTCTAGAGCGCAATAGAATTCTATTAGTCTTTCTCTCCCGCATTGCTACTTATGGCTAGCACAGGAAATTTCACTCACTGTATTACCGCACATTAGTAAAGGTATTTATCCTGCCTTTGCTTTGACAGTCTTTCTGTTCCTGATTGAACTCCTTCATGCCATTGATTGATGACTTCGTATCTTGTGTAAGAGATATTCCATCAAGTTTATAGAGACTGAAAGCTGCCTAAACTGGATCAATAGAATAGAACACAGGTAAGGACGAATGCGAGAGAATGAGACTCGTAGGTAGTATTTGTTACTTGCACCGGTCGTTACACCGACGCCAAATTAAGGCCGACATGGAGCCATGCGCATGATTCCAAGAGTCACTAGAGGCGAAACTTAGTAAGAATAACCAGTAATGTAATGTCACGAATGGATGAAGCAAGCACTTTTAGATGGTATCGATCAGAGCCAATCAACCCTTTTCCCTGATTATCGTCACTTAAATCCCACTAGCCGAAATAGAATCCGTCAAGTAAGAGATAAGCCAGAGATCCAGATCATTAGAATACGTCACCGGTCCGAGACGAGATGGATGGGCCTTCTCGCGAAAAAGAGTAGGTTATTCCTATCACTAGGAGTAGTAGCGCTAGCGGCGCAGAAGGATAAAGTAGCTAAGCGCTAAAAAGCTATCTAGATAGTTTCCAGCTGAGGGATATTGGCTTAGATTGGTCTTAGCTTCGACTCGTCGTCTTCGACCACTCTTCTTCTTCTCCCCGAAGGTAGCTTGCTTCCATTCTGGTAGCTATTGCTGAGAAATGGCCGAAAAAAGGAAAGTCTTATTCCACTTGCTTTCTCGCTTGACTTGAAAACTGGAAAAACGGCAGCTATCGGAAAGAAAACAAACAAGGAGTTTACTACGCAGGCTTTTTTTTTATAGAGAGAGAGTCAGGGGGGTTTGCTTGCTGGCTCTCAGGGCTTATAGTCGGTTCTGTTCTTTAGGTATTCCCTTTCATTAGCTACGCTCAGGTTTCACCAACTTCGCGTCGGGTTCACTGAAGTGAAATCTTGTTAAAGCAAACCAACGGTTGGTTGAACCTTAGGACGGTAGCGAAAGGAACCTTCTAGCTAACCGGGTCAATTCAAACTCACTACATACTCCATGGAATTGAGAACCCGGCGTAATTGGTTTTCTCCAGCGGCTCTTTTTCCTATATTCTTTCAGATGGCCCTGCTACGTCTGCCCACTACAGAACAGGCCTGACTCCCGTGAGCAGGTCCGCTGGCTCTTAGTATGGCTTTTGACTTTTCTGATCCGGCATGATAACAACTCGAACTCAACTTCTATTCTTTCAAGAGCAAGAGAAAGGCACCGAGATCCCGCCGTCGTTTGCCCGTTGCCAATAGGATCGACTTGGGTAGTAAGATTCTATTGTGAGATTAAAAAATACGAAAGTCAGGGGCCGGAAATCTTGGGATCAAAAGGTTGTTCTAAAGGACTGTAAATCCTTGCTCCTAGGATCCAAGAAGGGGTTTTTGGTTTAGAAAGTCCTAATTACATAAATGACTACCCGACTTGTGTAGTGTCTACTGACTGAGTCGTGAATTAGATTGGATGGGCCGATGGAGAATCAAATTAGGAGTTGTGGAAAGGACTTAAGATACTATGTATCAAGACTCGCGATAGGATTTGAGTGCTCAGTCATTCAATATTTGATGGGTGATTTTTTCTTATAGAAAAAAAGTAGAAAAAAAGGTAGCTTGCTTACTTAGTGCTTGTGCTAAGGGATGACTTGGTTGCTTTTTTTTTATATGCCCATACTATTGTTTCGATAGATCCCGGGATCAATACAAAAAAAAACCTATGAATTAGAGTAGAGCAGTTGACGATTATTTCGAATTGATTGGAAGAAGAATAGGTGTTGCGAAGAAAAAAAAATCGGAGCTAGAAAGAAAGGGTAGGTTGAATCTGAAAAGTACTCTGTGGGGGTAACTATGTTAAGTTAATTGCGTATCGTAAAAGAAAAAGAAAATGTTATGTGCTCCCGGGAAAGAAATTGCTACTCTATTCGATGGGCCAGGAACAATCGAAAAAAGCCAGACCTGTACGGTCTCTCTTTGAATCCTTACTTAATATGCTTAATATGGTGATACCCCCGATTGTACCAACCTACATATGTCTCTCCTCCATCAATCGGTACTAGTTATTGTCATTTTGATTCCTTGATTTGTCCTATGAGAAATGCGAAACGAAAGAAGGATCCTCCTGCTTGCTGGGAATTAGATCCTAAGCCCCCCCTACAGAGAAGAGATCGATTCATCGGATCCTAGGTCGGGACTGACGGGGCTCGAACCCGCAGCTTCCGCCTTGACAGGGCGGTGCTCTGACCGATTGAACTACAATCCCAGGAAAAAAAATTAGGTATACAGCCTAAAAATTCTTAGATTAGATATCTATTTCGTTTCTCTTCATTATTCATATTTTATGTCATAGGACATAGATATTCTAGATACCCATTATGAATCGCCCGCCAAAGTCTTCCTACTTCTCAAATGTTCCAATCAGATCCGAAGAGAAATAAATCAATCAAAAGTCAGTGGACCTGAATTGAATCATGACTATATAAGCTATTCTGATATTCAGATTCGATATAGATGAAATCGTGGAAGCGGACCTTTGATTTCCTTGGACCACGTAAGAATTCGTCGTCCGATTGAATCTTCTTGTTCCTGAATGCTTCATAGGAATCCATCGCTATTCCATTCTTCCACCGAGAAAGGTTCATTCCGAGTCACTATAGCAATTTCTCTCTTTTTTTTTTCGTTATGGTAATGCAATGCAAGAGGTCTCGGAAATCGGGTTGTTTCTGATGATGAAAACCCGATTTTTATTTAAAGGTCGGTAATGTTAGAAGATGTCGGTATCTGATGGTAAGTAAGATACCTACGGTCGGTATATCTTTGAAAGCTCAGACGGATATAAACGGACTCCTCGAGGGCTACTTAAGGCACTTTAGTGCAAGCAAACCAACCAGAAGGACTGGAGCTGTTGGATGTTGCTCAGTGCTGCTATAAATTAACAACCAAAAAGCTCAGCGTCTTCAGCCCCTTCGAGTTGGCCACGGGGCAACAGCCTCTGACGCCCCACACCATTGCGGCAGGAGGAGGCTTGCCCATCTGCCTACTTTGCCAAGACGTGGCAGGAGCGCAACGACCTAGCCCAAACCTACTTAAACTAAAGGCCTTAATGTAAAAAAACCGAGGAAAATAACGTCAAGTAGAAACGAACAAGGTCTTACGGCACGATTGCTAT